GACCTATCACAAGAATATTTTTTTTCGTGGGGCGATAACTCTGAAAAGACAGATTTCTTATCTTTTCTTTAATCTCGGGCGAGATACGATCGGGAGGGGCTAATTCAAACCCCTCAGGTAAAATTAGAACAGCTCCCACATTCAAGGCTCCTTTTTTACCATTAGCAAGAACTTGTTTCAGTTGCAGATCATAAGGAATTCGAACAACTGCTTCAAATACAGTATCAGGAAGTACCGCTTGTGGAACCTCGATATCCACGGGCTTGTTAGCTAAATGGCAATTGGCACATACAATACGGCCAGTCGATTCTCGTGGATTTTCATAACTCTGCTGTGCAAAAATAGGATACGCATTTGAAATGGGCACCCGAGTTATTATATATATTATGAGCGATACGGAAATGAATCGAATAATCTCTTCCTTTATCCAAGAAAGGGTATTTCTCATTTGCATAGTCCAATCATTGATCCCGAAAATTTCTACAATAAAATTAGATAAGTCACTAGTATAGTTTCCTATCTATGATTCTGTTATTTACTAAAATAATGTTACTCGAATATTGAAGGAATCCTCCGGGTGGGTAGAAAAAATGAGTACAATTTTTACTGTTTTACTTATGTTACAAAGTAACAAACATTATAATTGGATCGGTCGATCATTTTTCAATCATTCATTGAATGATAAATCACTACAAGTGACGGAGATACACGATTTAAATAACGAAAAATCCAATATTTAAAAATTGTATCTAAAATGACTGGAAAAGTAGAAACAACACCGGATATAATTTGATCATTCTGAGCAAATCCAAAATCTTTGTAGATAGAAGCAATCATTAGTTCCCAACCATGGGGCGAATGGAATCCTATACATAAATCAGTTAATAAAAGAATAGAAAAAGCTTTTATTGTGTCGCTTAAATTATATAGAAATTCTTGAAGACAAGAGTTAAGAAAAATAAGTTCTTCATTACTTAGAATAGAATAAACACTTAGAATAACGAAAGAAATTATATTTGTTGAGAAATGTAAAATCGTATGGATACGACCCTCATTGTGCATCTTGATCAATTGGATCGTTTCGTTGTAAATCCCAATGTGAAGCTTTTGTAAGCGCCTTTCCGGGTATTCCTTTAGAATTTCGTCGAAGCGGGAGAGTTCCTCTAATTCTATGAATTTTTTTAGAATACTCTTTTCTTGAATATCATTCAAAAAGATTTCGGAGGGCCTAGTATTCCACCAATTATTAACCCAAGATTCCAGACTTTTATTAAATGAGAGAGAGATCCACCAAGGCAAAAATACTATAGATGCAAGATATAGAAGTGAAATAAATGCGTTCTTTTTTGCCATTTGCTCGTCTGTGAATTTTGAAATTAACTCATCTCATTCGTCGACTCTCTCTATACGATACTAAGATTTCTATCAAATATCAGTTCTATTACATTACAAGTTCTCGAGTCTATTCTCGGTTTTTTATTTGTGATTCAGTACAATGGGTTGGTCCTTGAATTTAGCAAGAATACAGAAAAACAATATAGAAATACAGAAATAGAATAAGAAAGATTCCACTTCAAATTGCATGAAGAAATAAATAAACTAGAATATTCTATAATAATATTTTTTCAAAATATCTCAATTGCTCAAATTCGAAGCAATTGTCCCCTTTGGATGAATGCACGAAAAAGACATTTCAAATAATGAATATTATTCTAATTTCGAGACGAAAGAACTCCCGGTTTATCAAGATATCCAAAAATTTCGAAAAAAAAAACTCGCTGGCCGCCCTGAGTACAGGAATAATTGATAGAATTTTCTGAAGAATACTGTGATGCTATGATCAAAAATGAGTGTCAAAACAAGATAAAAAGGTTATCATTATAAGCGGTCCAATCAGTTAGTAATTAAAGAGCACAAAAAAAGATAAAAAATTTTGATTAACAAAAAAGGAGAGATGATTTACAAGAGAGAATCTATCTGTATTTACTAAATTCGCAATATTGAAAAAAAAAAAGAGAAATTCTTTATTCCGATTTGTTACTTGTTCCGTTACTGAATTGATTTAAATGGATTTACATACTCATAAACTCATAAAAAAGAATTTATGGACAAAAACTAGTTCGTTTTATGATTGGTCCGTGTACGTTTACTTTTTTTTATTCTAATCAGAGTTCGGCAGAAACTTCAGTTAAGGTATGCTATAGCTATAGAAAAAAGAGAATTCTTGAGTTATAGTTTTTTCCCTTTTGCTAAGAATAAGAAAGCATTCGCCTTTTTTCAAAATACTTCAATTGGTACACGCAAGAAATAGGCCAATTCAGCAGCTTTCTGTTCAATTTCTCGTAGAGTCAAATTATCATCGGTACGAGTCAAGGGAATGGCTACCTGGCCTCTGATTCCCATATAAAGGACACGACGAGCATAAATACCCTCTTTAACTTCTATTCTGATGGATTGAATGTCTTTGATAAGGAATCGGAGGAAGATGCGACGATTTTTTCCAGGAAATCCCCAACGAAAAATACATACTATTCCTTCTTTTATATCGAATCGATCATAACCACTACCCACATTCCACGAAATTGTGCACCACAAATATGAACTAATAAAAAGACCTGCGATTCCATAGAAAGACATAACGATTCCTTGTGGAAAAAAAATTATTTGCTGAGAGGGAAATAATTGTATAAGATTCCTACCAAGATAACTAGAAGTTCCAACCAATAAAAAACCTAATGAACCTAAAAAAAGGATAAAAGCCCAGCAGACATTACTCGGTTTTCGAGACCCCGCTATAAGTTCTATCCAGATACGGTCTTCTGATCGCCAACTCATACTATGACTAGATCTAGTTGCATTTTATTATAATTGGGAGATAAACCCCAATAAATTTGACTTTAATCTTTTTGTTTCCGAAGTAATCCTCATCGACTAGCACTATTATGATGTGAAAATTTAGGAGTAATTCATCAATTGCTTAGTAGAGATAACCTAAAATAATAACATCCTTTTTTTTATGATTTCTTATAGATATCCACAGACATTTAGATATATTGACTTTACGTTTCAGAAATTCATCCCGATAATGATTTATCTTCAAATAGCTCTATAATTCATTTTACCATATATCGTGTTTATGCATACGAGCTTCTGCTCGGAGGAAGCTACACGTTATACCATATTCTACTACATAGAGAATTGTGTTATGATCCAAGTAATCCTAAGTCTTGAAAAAAAAATATATATAAGATTTAATCCCATAATATCTAAAAAATCTTGTTTTTTTGAACATGAAGAGATAAAGAAACCATTGCTATTGCCGGAAATACTAAGCCCACTAAAGGCACAAAAATAGCGGGTAAGTTGCTGATAGTTGTCATAGAATGAGTACCTCGATTTAATATTTGTACCTGTTATTTATCGTTATATTTGTTGTTAGATTAACATTTTATCCTGTTATTGTTATAAAGATATATTCTACTTTAATTTAATATAGTATAGAATTATACTATATATATAGAATTATACTTAAGTGAGTATTGAGTCTATACAATACTAAAGAATATAGAATAGAAGAGTATATTATGTACATACTAAGATACTACTAAGGAATATAATAGCTAATAGGGAGTAGAAATACTAATCTATGATAGAGATACTAATATATAATATATTAAATAGATTAGATTAAGTATATGATTTTATAAGTATAGAAATATAAAATATATAACATATATACATATATAAACATATATAAGTAAGTATATAATAAATGTAAATTAAAAGTGTAAATAAATGGGCTTATTCATCATTTCTATATGTTTCTACATGAAATATATACGATAATCTACAATAATCCACTTTACTTTTTTTATTATTTTATTCATTATTTATTTTTATTATTTAGTCTATTTTTTTTTTATCTATTCTAAATCTTTATTTAGTATATGTATATTAGAATTTTATAATCTTGAAACTTTAATAGAAAATTGAATAGTTTAATCTATATAATTTTAATATATTTAATTTAATAATTTAATAAAGAAAGGGTTTCTTACAAATTAACGAAAAATTCGTTTTAATACGATAAAGGGATTCTTAGCAAAACTGGAGTTCTCGGGGGATATAGAAAGATGCAGGACTCACTTACCTTGCCTAATTTCACAGAAAAAAGAGAAAGAATTCACTATTTTTTTTTTGTTTGATAGAGATTTCTTGATTACTAATCAAGAATATCAATAAAAAAGAATACGCAGGATTCTTTCTACAATTCAATCTTATGTTACCAAAGAAAAATACATTTTTCGGATTTTTAATTTTATTCCTATAAACTAAATAATTGCTTGGTCATCACCAAATAAATAATAAAATGTAGAACTTAATTTAATTTAATAAATTATTAAATTAATTAATAATTAAAGCTTTGTTTTTTTCTACTTGATTGAAGTTTGAGCCAAAGGAAAGAAAGCATGGAGCTGAAATAACTCACTCAGAACGCCCTTTAAAGGATTACGTGGTACGATTGGATCGAATAAGCCCTTATGGAATAAATATTCAGCCACTTGTGAACCCTCAGGTACTGTCTTATTCAATGTTTGTTCAATTACTCTTTTACCCGCAAATGCAATGTAAGCATTGGGTTCGGCAATAATGATATCTCCCAACATACCAAAACTAGCTGTCACCCCACCTGTAGTAGGAGATGTAAGGATTGCTATATAGAATAACTTTTTATTTGATTGATAATCATATAAAGCAGAAGATATTTTAGCCATTTGCATCAAACTCAAACTTCCTTCTTGCATGCGTGCTCCTCCGGAAGCACATACTAGAATAAGAGGTAAAAATTGATTGGTAGCATACTCGATCAAACGTGTGATTTTCTCGCCCACTACAGATCCCATACTACCCCCCATAAACTGAAAATCCATAACCCCAATTGCTACGGGAATGCTGTTTAGTCTACCTGTACCTGTTTGAACAGCCTCCGTTAACCCCGT